TAATTGTCGTTCTGTAAGACCATAATGAAAACGCAATTTTTGCTTTTCTTCTAGACGAATACGATATTGCGATTTTTTCCCGGAGCGCGATGGATTTCTAAGATCATCACGTACAGCTTTAGGACTTTTCTTAGTTAGTCCTGGTAAAGCTCCCAGACGGCGTATTTTTTTGCAACGAGGTCCTCGGTAACGCGACATAAAGACTCCTTTTTTTAAAGTTGTATTTTATTTTACAGAATAAACCTAAACGAAAACTGAACTACATGAAGCGAAGTTTACTGAAGTAGTAGTGGTGTACTTGTCCTATATAATATAGAAGAGTAAAGAAGAATGAAAAAATGGGATAAATAGTCAAACTTTCTATTTATTCTATTACTATTATTTACTATTATTATTTATTCTATTACTATTATTATATAGTAAATTATTATATATATTATTTATATTAATATATTATAATTTTTAAATCCTTTCCTATAAGTTGAAAAATTGATTAAGGGGAAGAAACTTTTTTCAATAGTCTTTAATTTCTAAAAGATATTATCCCTTTTTCAAAACAAAAATGGAATAAAAAATGAAAAATAGGGAAAAGCCCGCTATCGGAATCGAACCGACGACCATCGCATTACAAATGCGATGCTCTAACCTCTGAGCTAAGCGGGCCCCACATAATAAAAATTTTCTATGCATAGGAATTCAATACACTTATAGTATTAGTGTATAGTGTAGTGTCTATAGAAATAGGGTAGGAAAAGTGTAAAATCTATAATTCTTTTTTTAAGAAAAAAAAATAAATTAAATAGTGAATATTATAGAACATAATGATTCATATAGCGATATAAAACTTCTAGTTCTTTATCTCTAACTAGAAATTGGATTCTATTTGATAGTCAATCTTAAATATTTGTTTGTAGTATAGTCAAATTGGATTTTTTATTCCATTGGAAATTCTTTGTTATTAGTTATTACACCTCTTTAGTTATATTATACTTAGTTATAAGTTTTAGTAGAATTTTAGAATTCTACTCTTTTTTTCGAAGAAGTTGAACTATTTACTTAGTTATAAGTTCTAACTAATGTTATAAGTTCTAACTAATCGGACATTCTTCGGCTTTCGTTCGTGAAGGGGCAGTTAAGAAAAAAAGAATCGATCGTTCAAATATACGAACTTACATAGGATAAGTTGCAGAAATAGAAACATATATAGAGGGTATATATCAATCTATATTGAATTGCCGATATACCAATGATAAAATCCAATTTGATTGGAGCAAATACAGGTTTCTTATAGCTAAGAAAGAAAATATTTTTTTAGAGATAGTAATCGATACCTAAAAAATGCAAAGGTTCCTGTAAAAATGAAAAAAGGATATTCTAATGAGATCCTAATCTCAAAACAAAAGGGAGGGGGATATGGCGAAATCGGTAGACGCTACGGACTTAATTGGATTGAGCCTTGGTATGGAAACCTACTAGGTGATAACTTTCAAATTCAGAGAAACCCCGGAATTAATAAAAATGGGCAATCCTGAGCCAAATCCTGTCTTCTCAAAATAAAGGTTCAGAAAGCGAGAAAAAGGGATAGGTGCAGAGACTCGATGGAAGCTGTTCTAAAACAAATGGAGTTGACTGCGTTGGTAGATAAATTTTTTCATCGAAACTTCAGAAAGGATGAAGGATAAACGTATCTATTTTTTTGAATACTAAAATATCTAAAAAAATGAATGACGGCCCGAGTCGGTATCTGTATTTTTTTTAGATCAAAGATGGAAGAATTGGTGTGAATTGATTCCACATTCAAGAATGAATCGAATATTCATTCATCAAATCACCCCACTCCATAGTCTGATAGTTCTTTTTAAAAAGAACTTATATTAATTGGACGAGAATAAAGATAGAGTCCCGTTCTACATGTCAATACCGACAGCAATGAAATTTATAGTAATAGGAAAATCCGTCGACTTTTAAAATCGTGAGGGTTCAAGTCCCTCTATCCCCAAAAGTCTATTTTCTAGCTATCCTACCCTTTTTGCTTTTTTGGTAACGGTTAAAAATTCCTCTTTTTCAAACGTATTGGGGCGTAAATGACTTTCTCTTATCACATGCGATATAGAATACATATCTAAATTTAGAAAGGAATCCTTAATTGAATGATTCACAATCAATAGCATTACTCATACCGAAACTTACAACTTGCAAAATTGTCTTTTTAAAGACCTATTACATACAGGACTTGGGGAAAACTTTGTAATTCCCCCCTGTACCTTTAATTGACATAGACCCCAGTCCTCTCATAAAATGAGGATGGACTGGTACATTGGAAATGGTCGGGATAGCTCAGCTGGTAGAGCAGGGGACTGAAAATCCTCGTGTCACCAGTTCAAATCTGGTTCCTGATACAGGGTTTCATGGTATAAGGCCTTTTTAGAAAGTAATTGATAGGAAGCAAGATCCATATTCATTTCGAATATGGATCATAATTCCTCCATACTTTTTCTAT